TCAAAAAAGGGGGGTTCCTCCTTTTATCGTTGTATGTGAAAGACATGTATTCTTCAAAATGGATCGTTCTTTTTAGTTATTATCTATACTTATTTCGTGTATGTGGATAATTTTTTTAATATACTCTTTTTAATATACATTGTTTTTTTACTTTAACATATAAATATATAATAAACATACAAATATATATAATACAAATATATTTATATATACATGTATATGTGATATATATATCACATATACGTATGCGCGCACATCACACATCACATATATAAATGACATGAGGGAAAAAAATGGAAGAAAATAAGGGAAAATAAAAATTGATTAAGCCCAGAGTGCTATGTCCATAATTCAAAGTAAGGAGTATCATAAGATTTCTGATAAACATAAGTTTTTTTTATTGGGTTTCAATCCAATCAATCAGTTACACAACAAGTTAGGTAATTACTCCCTTCCCAAAATGAACTAGAATACCTAGGTATTTTTTTTTTAATTCGAATATAGATACTATGATCCATATTTGAATAAAAAAGTACTCTTTTTTTGGTCTAACTCTTTTTCCTTACTATATATAGTATACTATATAATATATTTATTATACTATTATAGTATAATAAATATGTTTATTAATCACAAAAAAAAAAAAAATCAGAATAATTAAGAATCCCAATATTTGACTTTTTTTTTCATATCCTTTTTTTTGTTTATTTCTTTTATTATTGTTCCTTTCTAAAAGGATAAAAAAGATAAGAATTGGTGAATCGAGAACAATTTGTAATTATAAGAAAAAAAAAGTTTCTTTTCTTATGGAACATACATATCAATATGCGTGGATAATACCTTTTCTTCCACTTCCAGTTACTATGTCAATAGGATTTGGACTTCTACTTATTCCGACAGCAACAAAAAATATTCGTCGCATGTGGGCTTTTCCTAGTGTTTTACTCTTAAGTATAGCTATGGTGTTTTCAGCCAATCTGTCTATTCAACAAATAAATGGAAGTTTTATCTATCAATATCTATGGTCTTGGACCATCAATAATGATTTTTCCTTAGAGTTTGGATACTTGATCGATCCACTTACTTCTATTATGTCAATACTAATTACTACTGTTGGAATCATGGTTCTTATTTATAGTGACAAGTATATGTATCACGATCAAGGATATTTGAGATTTTTTGCTTATATGAGTTTTTTTAATACTTCTATGCTGGGATTAGTTACTAGTTCAAATTTGATACAAATTTATATTTTTTGGGAACTTGTGGGAATGTGTTCTTATTTATTAATAGGGTTTTGGTTCACACGACCAATTGCAGCAAGTGCTTGTCAAAAAGCTTTTGTAACTAATCGTGTAGGGGATTTTGGTTTATTGTTAGGAATCTTAGGTTTTTATTGGATAACAGGTAGTTTAGAATTTCGGTATTTGCTCGAAATAACTAATAACTTAATCCAAAATAATGGGGTCAATTCTTTATTTGCTACCTTGTGTGCTTCTTTATTATTCGTCGGTGCAGTTGCTAAATCCGCACAATTCCCCCTTCACGTATGGTTACCTGATGCTATGGAAGGACCCACTCCTATTTCGGCTCTTATACACGCTGCTACTATGGTAGCAGCAGGAATTTTTCTTGTAGCTCGGCTTCTTCCTCTTTTCATAGTCATACCTTATATAATGAATTTCATTTCTTTAATAGGTGTAATAACACTATTATTAGGGGCTACTTTGGCCCTTGCTCAAAGAGACATTAAAAAAAGCTTAGCCTATTCCACAATGTCTCAATTGGGTTATATTATGTTAGCTCTAGGTATAGGTTCTTATCGAGCTGCTTTATTCCATTTGATCACTCATGCCTATTCAAAAGCTTTATTGTTTTTGGGATCCGGATCCATTATTCATTCAATGGAACCTATTGTTGGATATTCACCAGATAAAAGTCAGAATATGGTTCTTATGGGTGGTTTAACAAGATATGTTCCAATTACAAGAACTACTTTTTTATTGGGTACACTTTCTCTTTGTGGTATTCCACCTCTTGCTTGTTTTTGGTCCAAAGATAACATTCTTAATGATAGTTGGTTGTATTCACCAATTTTCGCAGTAATAGCTTATTTCACAGCAGGATTAACCGCATTTTATATGTTTCGGGTATATTTACTTACCTTTGATGGGTATTTCCGCGTTCATTTTAAAAATTACAGTAGCACGAAAAATGGTTCGTTCTATTCCATATCTCTATGGGGAAAAGGAACTCCAAGAGGAGTCAATCCAAATTTACTTTTATCAACAATGAATAAAAAGGTTTCTTTTTTTGCAAAAGAAAGATCCAAAATTGATAATAATGTAAGAAATAGGATACGATACTTTAGTACTTACTTTGGAAATAAATACACTTCCATGTATCCTCACGAATCGGACAATACTATGCTATTTCCTCTTCTTGTATTAGTACTATTTACTTTGTTGGTTGGATCAATAGGAATTTCTTTTGATCAAGGAGTAATAGATTTTGATATATTATCGAAATGGTTAACCCCATCAACAAATCTTTTACATTCAAGTTCTAATTATTCTGTAAATTTGGATGAATTTTTTACAAATGCAATTTTTTCGGTAAGTATAGCAATTTTCGGACTATTCATAGCATATATTTTATACGGATCCGCTTATTCATTTTTCCAGAATTTGGATTTAATCAATTCATTTTTAAAAGGGGGTCCTAAAAGAATTCTTGTGGACCGAATAAAAAATGTGATATACAATTGGTCATATAATCGTGGTTACATAGATATTTTTTATACTAGAGTTTTTACCGTGGGGATAAGAGGATTAACCAAACTAACTCAGTTTTTTGATAGACGTATAATTGATGGAATTACAAATGGTGTTGGTGTTGCAAGTTTTTTTATAGGGGAAGGGATTAAATATATGGGAGGTGGGCGAATCTCGTCTTATCTATTCTTGTATTTATCTTATGTATCAATATTTTTATTTATTTTTTTATTTATAATAAAATAAATTCCTAAAAATGAGATTCATCATTTCAGAGATATAAAAAGAAGAAAAAAAAAATGTTTTGTCTATTCGATCCAAAAAAAGCGGAGAATGCACATTTGCTTGAAACATTTCCCAAATAACCGTTTTACGTCTTTGAGCACGCATGGATCCTTTGATTATATCCCGACGAAAATCCGATTGTTGCGAGTAACGTATCAAAGCCACCTCTTCTGCTTGATCACTATTATTAGTATTATTTGTAGTTGTAATAGGGTTGGTATTCTGATTGTTATCAGTATAAATTACTACGCGTTTGGCTTTTCTTGAACGAATTTCATGATCTTCCTTAGATTCTTCCTCATTTTCTTCCTCCTGTTCTTCCAAATCATCAGTTAATTTGTATGACCACCGAGGAACCCTTTTATGGATTTCTTCTATTCCAATAGATTTATTTCTAATTATTGTTTGATCGTTTGGATCAGTTGTAATTACATCGAATACCCATTTTAAAGCTTTTGTTTGATTTTCAAAATCAATTCTTGTTTGCTCTCTCAATAAAGAATATTTTTTAAAATGCAAAATGGGTGCAGGCTCAAAAGGAAATTCTTTGATTGAGGTTAAGGAATTACCAATATAATTCAGTAATGATTCCCTATCAGGCGGATTCTTTTGATGTTCAAATTTTCTGGAATAATTAGAATTATTAGGAAGTAGCCCATAAATCTTATTTATCCAATTGATTTCTATGGAATCCTCCGTATCTGTAGAAGTGATTAAATCATTCATGATCATATGTGAATAGAATTTTTTTATTGTTCCACGATATGGTCCCCTCAAAAAGGGGTCATACGTTTTGGGCAAGTATTTTTGTTCGTTTTCATCATTGCATAATCTGGTCCTTTTTTCGAGCATATCTAGAGCAAGAAATCCCTTTTCTTTTTCTAGAGCTTTTGTTCGACTTATTAATTCATTGTTCAAGTTGTACTTTTTTTGCTCATTGGTATAAACCCAATAATGATACTGATCCACATGGGATAATTTTTCTGTCGTGTACAAAGACATTTTTCGTTCTATCATTTCCGAAAAAGTCGATAAACTAGGTGGATATGTAAAAGATATTATTTGTTTTCCATCACTTGGACATGTATAAAAAAAATATTGTGCCATTTCATTTCGTACAGCATTTTCAAATTGATTATTTTTTATATACCGACATGGGCGATTCCATCGTTTATAATCGAAAAGAAGAAAAGTAAGAAAAGGTTTTTCAAACCAGAAAAAAGTATTTTTCTCT